TCTTGGAAAATATTTTCTCGGTATTACGAATAGAATATTTTTTGTCTAATATAGTTTGAAATGTTAGGGATGATGCCATTTCGAGATTTTTAATAATATTTCTTTATAAGCAGGATCGAACTTGTTTAGTATATATTTGAGGCTATCAAAAAATAGTTTATATAGATCTACTTTCATACAACATAATATCTTTTTTGTACGTAAAAAAAAGAAAGTAAAACTCAAAAGATACCCCATTATTCATTAGAATAGAAGATTGATAAGATCATTCTGAATATCTTTCTTGTGTTTTTAAACTTAGTTTACCATTAAAGTTATTAACTTTAATTAGTTCTAGTCTATTCTTAGATTTATAAATATTCTATATATTACTTAGTGATATTCATAGTGTTATTTAGCTACTGAATATCTCATATTGCATAGAAATACAGTTCTTCCATAAATAGATTGAATATGGACTCATTTGGATTTCATAATAATTATTCAAAACACATAAAAAAAAATGACTGGGAATTTAATACTCTGAGTGTAACCTTTCTATTACAAATTCGAATTTTCCCCTCTTTCTCCTATGTTTAAATCGTGCTCTATCTTCCTATATTTTTCTATATAGCATATTTGAGTAATGGTATGAAAAGCGTCCATTGTCTAACAGACAGGACAGAGCTCTTCTAAACCTTTGGTATAGGTTCAAATCCTATTGGAGGCAATTTTTTTCATCGAGTATTCTTATTACTATATTAAGATTAAGAATCCTATTAAATTGAAATAAATAAATTGAATACTTTATATTCAAAAAAGGAAAATTCGACTTTGAAATAGATTTACACAAAATCACTCAGATCACTCTTTTATTTCATTTTCCTTTTTGAACTTTGCTACGCGATCGATAATCCCATAATCTTGAGCTTCTGTTGCCGACATAAAAGAGTATCTTTCCAGATCCTTCTGTATAACATTTATAGGTTTACCTGTGTTTTCTGCATAAATATCCGCAATTGTGTTACGAAGTTCAAGCATATCTTCTGCTTCCATCATTAATACATCTATATTTGTATTTGTCCTAATACGGGCACTTCTAGGTTGGTGAATCAAAATCCTAGCGTTAGGGACCCATCTAGTAATTGTTCCTCCGGCCAGGATCAAAGATGCCCCTGCTAATCCCATAGCTATTGTACATACATCAAATTCTTGATTAGATCTTTTTAATCAATTTTCTTTCTTTATTTAATGGGTTTCTTTTTATTTTCTAGGTCGATTCAAAAAAACTGTAACGAAGGGATTGATTGATCATTCGAATGATCAAAAAGTATCCATTTATTCTCCAATAATGCAATCTTGCCGTTGCGTATTGGTACTTATCGGGTATAGAATAGATCTGCTTCTCTTTGTTCTTACGAACAGAGTTGTTCCCTTATTTTGATTTTCAATGAGATGAAATCAAAATGAACCCACAGAATCTACTGAAAAAGAGTTTTAGGTTAGGTACACAGTATATAGTCTTCTTACTTTAATGCGATAAAATAAGGTGATATAGTCTCTATTTTTCTTTGATAAAGGGGTGTTTCCATGGGTTTACCTTGGTATCGTGTTCATACTGTCGTATTGAATGATCCCGGTCGATTACTTTCTGTTCATATAATGCACACAGCTCTAGTTGCTGGTTGGGCCGGTTCGATGGCTTTATACGAATTAGCGGTTTTTGATCCCTCTGATCCTGTTCTTGATCCAATGTGGAGACAGGGTATGTTCGTTATACCTTTCATGACTCGTTTAGGAATAACCAATTCATGGGGCGGTTGGAATATTTCAGGAGGAACTGTAACCAATCCAGGTATTTGGAGTTATGAAGGTGTTGCAGCGGCACATATAGTGTTTTCTGGTTTGTGCTTCTTGGCAGCTATCTGGCATTGGGTATATTGGGACTTAGAAGTATTCTGTGATGAACGTACAGGAAAACCTTCGTTGGATTTGCCCAAGATTTTTGGAATTCATTTATTTCTCTCAGGTGTAGCTTGCTTTGGCTTTGGCGCATTCCATGTAACAGGTTTGTACGGTCCTGGAATATGGGTGTCCGATCCTTATGGACTAACTGGAAAAGTACAAGCTGTCAATCCAGCTTGGGGTGTGGATGGTTTTGATCCTTTTGTTCCAGGAGGAATAGCCTCTCATCATATTGCTGCAGGCACATTAGGTATATTAGCAGGCTTATTCCATCTGAGTGTTCGTCCGCCTCAACGTCTATACAAAGGATTACGCATGGGCAATATTGAAACTGTACTTTCCAGTAGTATTGCTGCTGTCTTTTTTGCAGCTTTTGTTGTTGCAGGAACTATGTGGTATGGTTCAGCAACTACCCCAATCGAATTATTTGGTCCTACTCGTTATCAATGGGACCAGGGATACTTTCAACAAGAAATATATCGAAGAGTTAGCGCCGGGCTAGCCGAAAATCTAAGTTTATCGGAAGCTTGGTCTAAAATTCCTGATAAATTAGCTTTTTATGATTACATTGGTAATAATCCGGCAAAAGGGGGATTATTTAGAGCAGGTTCAATGGATAACGGAGATGGAATAGCGGTTGGATGGTTAGGACACCCCCTTTTTAGAGATAAAGAAGGTCGGGAGCTTTTTGTACGTCGTATGCCTACCTTTTTTGAAACATTTCCGGTAGTTTTGGTAGATGAAGACGGGATTGTTAGAGCCGATGTTCCTTTTAGAAGGGCAGAATCTAAATATAGTGTTGAACAAGTAGGTGTAACTGTTGAGTTCTATGGTGGTGAACTTAATGGAGTAACTTATTCAGATCCTGCTACTGTTAAAAAATATGCTAGACGTGCCCAATTAGGTGAGATTTTTGAATTAGATCGAGCTACTTTGAAATCTGACGGTGTTTTTCGTAGTAGTCCAAGGGGTTGGTTTACTTTTGGACATGCTACATTCGCCTTGCTCTTCTTTTTCGGACACATTTGGCATGGCGCTAGAACCTTGTTCAGAGATGTTTTTGCTGGTATTGATCCAGATTTGGATGCTCAAGTGGAATTTGGAACATTCCAAAAAGTTGGAGATCCAACTACAAAGAGACAAACTGTCTTATAGAGCTTTTTGTGGTTGTTATATTGATTTCTTTCCTCTTTTTTTATTCATTGGGTACAAGAAAAAAGAATCTTGATTTGAATCATCATCTTCTCTTTGATTCTTTTTCTTTATTTATATGATAAATGATCTCAAGTGAATAGGTGTGGAAGCTATAATTGTAAACCACAATCGAATCTATGGAAGCATTGGTTTATACATTCCTTTTAGTCTCGATTTTAGGGATAATCTTTTTCGCTATCTTTTTTCGAGAACCACCTAAGGTTCCAACTAAAATAAAAAAATAAAATAAATCTTGAAACAATTTAATTGAATTGAAGTAATGAGTTTACCAATAAGGGAAGCTCATTACTTCAATTACTTCAACTAATCCCCATGTTCTTCGAATGGATCTCTTAGTTGTTGAGAGGGTTGTCCAAAAGCGGTATATAAGGCGTACCCAGTAAAGCTTACAAGTAAACCAGATATAAAGATCGCGACTAAGGTTGCTGTTTCCATTTTTTAATAATTTCCAGAATGGATTTACTATTAACGATATAAGATCATTTATTTAGAAATACAACAGAATAGTATACAAAGTCAACAGATCTTAACCAATCATTATTTAATAGAATACAATTTATGGCTACACAAACCGTTGAAGATAGTTCTAGATCTGGATCAAGACGAACTCCTGTCGGGGATTTATTGAAACCCTTAAATTCAGAATATGGTAAAGTAGCTCCGGGCTGGGGTACTACACCACTTATGGGAGTTGCAATGGCTTTATTTGCTGTATTCCTATGTATTCTTTTGGAAATTTATAACTCTTCTGTTTTATTGGACGGGATTACTAGGAATTAGTTTTTATGAGGTTTTGATCTTTCCAGTAAATAAAAAATTACTACTAATGCTAAAATCTTGATTTCTAAAGAAAAGATTTTGGTAGTTCGATCGTGGACTTTTTTTGTTTCGGTATTTTTGGAAAATGAGTGTGTGACTTGTTATAATTGATCCTATGAATAATAATAGAATGAATGGGTTTTTTATCGATCTCTAACAAGATAATGAATTCTACCTCGTCAGACATTTATTCTAGTATCTGGAGCACGAAATAAATAGAATAGACCAAGAAAAGAAAAATTGAACTATGATTCATACCTATTATTCAGTCAGACCTCGTAACCGGACTCAAAAAAACGGGAATATATTAACTAAAATATATATTTTCAGAATATATCTTTTTGAAATCAAACCAATTATACTTCATTCATATTTTTATTTTGACCGAAGGGCAACTCTTTCTGTCAATTTTGTTGAGTCAAGTCATTGATCTATAAAAAAAAATGATAAATCAAAGGATTCTTACTCAGAGATCCTTTGAGTTTAGCTTGAAAATAAATCATCGTGGTTCTAGTATAAATCTGAGGTTTCAAAGTGATTCATAGGGTCTCAACAAGAAAATTCCTATCAATTAGTAAAAAAGAAGAAGTACAATTTATGCACAGAAAACAATAAATCCAATAAACAATAATAATTCAAAATAGGAAGGAGAAAATTCAAGAGGCCTGTAACCATCAACATAAAAAAAAAAGAAATGAGCCAACTTGATATTTTTTGGCATTATAATCACAAAGATCAAATTACGGATTTTCTTACTTCATATGTTCATTCAAATCTAAGAAGTTTTAACCTATAAAATATCCGTTAAAATCAGTATTTTGGTCTTTCAGCTTGAGCCGTATGAAATGAAATTTTCATATACGGTTCTCAGAGGGGGAGTCATCTACCCGAGTTACCTATCTCAATAAAGTATATGATTGGTTTGAGGAACGTCTTGAGATTCAGGCGATTGCAGATGATATAACCAGTAAATATGTGCCTCCTCATGTCAATATATTTTATTGTTTAGGGGGGATCACACT